TCCAATCAAAATATTTTCGATCCGGATTTTTTTCCATATACATAATATCACTTTTTCCTAAATAATTTTTGATAGGGATATCCCCTAGTATATCAAAAAATTTGCCCTTATGTTTATGTGTGTTGTAATTATAAGAACTCTCTCGATTCTTATTTACTTGGAATGGTGATCCATAAATATATGGGTCCCTCTTATTTTCATAATTAATAGATCTATAAGATAAAAGATTATATCTATAGTATTTTTGAAAATTCTCATTTTGATTTGGTAATGAATATACTTCGTAATCGTTTTGTTTTTTGTAATGAATTAATAGGTCTTTTTCATATGAATTCTCTTTGTTTAAATCTTGATTTTGAATTGTACGACATTGATTGATTTTATTTTTCCATTTTGCTGCTATTAATCTAGACCATCTAATCTGAGATAAATGGTATTGATAATGACCTCTTAACCAGTTTTTCCATTGATTTATTCCAGAATTCCGAAGTTTCTTATGTCTTAATTCATAATGAATTATTCCTTGTTTTCCAAAATAATCTTTTATTGAAGTCTTAAGAAAAAAAGACGTTCCGTGATATTGAAGAATAGATCTTAACTTATACAAGTTAAGAACTTGTGTTTGTGATATTTTGTAAAATACATATGCTTGTGACAAGGAGGATAAGTCAAAAAAATTCTGTGAATTCTTATTACTAATATTATAAAGTGACTTTTTTATAGTCGAAATAAAATTAATTTTATTTTGATTTGTTTTATTAATTCTTTTTTGATTTTTTTTATTATTGTAAATGGATTTATCAATCATTTTTTTTGTTGATTCAACAAAAAGTTGTATATTAATTCTGGGAATATTAATAATAGATAGAAGGATATCTGCGTATATCCTTTCAGTGAAAAATTTTATAAAATAATGTAATTTACGGATTAATCGAGTATTTCTTCTTTTTAATATTTGCCAATTTGGTGATTCGAATCTTTTAGCATTATAACTTGTTTTATTAGGACTATCATTTATTTCTGGAGTCACTTTTTTTTTATTTTTTGTAATTCTTTTTATTTGATTTCTGATTGTGCTTGTTCTATCAGTCAGATCTTTCATTTTTTTTTCTGTCAGTAAAAAATTTGTCCAATATGTAGATTGAATTCGACTAAAGGATTTATGAATTATATGATTGCGGGTTATAGAATCTTTTTCTTTTTTTTTTTTAGTTTCGCTTGATTTATATATTTCTCTCAATCTAAATAATAGAATTGGATTTACTTTTGAGAGTTCTTTTTTTATTTTTTTTAAAAACGGAATGCCCTTGATAATCCATTTTTTTGTTTTTTTTGAGATATTTAGAAATTTTGTTCTTTCTTTTAAAACTTTTAGAAATAGAAAATACTTTTTTTTCAATTTTCCAATTTTTTTTTTGAGTTTCTTAAAAATGGGTTCAAAAAAGGAAGGCCTTTTTTGGGGAGAACCAAAAGGAAGTTCAGCTTCCATTCCCCAAACCGTTAAAAAAAAAAAATAATCTTTTTGTCCTTTCTTTTTGATTCGATCTATATGAGAGGACCGTGGCTTAGATCTGTGCCAGGGTTTCAGACAGAAAGGAAATAGCATCTTTATTTGAATACCGTCTATTAACCAATTTTTCGGAAATTCTGTTTCTGATAATTGAACACCATTATAGGTGCATTTAACATGCATTTCTTTATTCCATTCATTTAAATCCTCAGACCACTCAGGAAATTGTAATAATAACATACGGCCAATATTTTTAGCTATTATCAATGACGGTAATATAATATATTTTCTAAGAATCGATTGAGTTATTAACATGGAACCTCTTATTACTTGAGCAAATGGAATGGTATCCCAGGCTTCTGCTACTTCTATTCGCGCTTTTTCTTTTCTTTTGTTCTCTTCTTTTTTGTCCTTTTCCTTTTTTTCCCTTTTTTTTATTTCTTCTTCTGTATAATCTGAAATTTTGAATTCTGCCCCCTTTCCTATACAATTTCTAAAAATGAGTTTTATCAGTCCGGAGATATCAAAAAAAAAAGGGTGTGATTTGTCTATTCTGTCCAAAAAAAGCGGAGAATGTGCATTTGCTTGAAAAAGTTCCCAAATAACTGTTTTACATCTTTGGGCTCGCATTGAACCTTTGATTATGTCTCGGCGAAAATCAGATTGTTGAGAATATCGTATCAAAGCTACTTCGTCTCTTTTATTAGAATTATTAGTATCCTTATTATTAGGATCGGTATTTCCCCGGTTATCAGTAAAAATAACTACACGTTTGGCTTTTCTTGAACGAATCTGATAATCTATTGGTACTTCTTCTTCACTTTCTCCTTCCTGTTGTTCTAATTCGTTGATTAATTTGTATGACCATCGAGGGACTTTTTTACTGATTTCTTTTATTCCAATAGATTTTTTATTTTTTTTTTGATCATTAAGATCACTTCTAATTACATTGAATAAAAATTTTGTTTTATTTTCGGAATCCATTCTTCC